GAAATATCGACAAATTCTTGCGGAGTCCAAAGAAATGAAATAAAAAAAGACCCACTGTTCCAATTTCATCTCTATCGAATTTTAATATCAGAATAGTGGATATAGTCATGATTCAATGGGTCAGGTCCACTTACTTTTTCTTTTGTTGATTTCTAATCTTTACAATGGATTTGATTGGAATAATGGAAAATAGGAATATTTGGCAATTCAAGAGACGACTTATCATTATTCATTCTCATTATTCATTATAATATAATAAACAAATGTTCAACTTTATAACTACTATACTCTAATTGAATTAGAATAAGTTATTATTCTAATTCAGTTATACAGTTGGTTACTTTTTTTTTATTACAAATATCAATATCAACAATATCTCTATTCTCCGCTCAAATATGAATACTAAGACTGGAGTTTTATGAAAAAATCGAAAGCCCCTTATCGGATTTGAACCGATGACTTACGCCTTACCATGGCGTTACTCTACCGCTGAGTTAAAAGGGCGCGTTTGATTCAATTCCTGAATGAATCATTATGCGGATAAGATAGATCTATGTACATATATTATATACATAAGTACATGCAATAGACTCATAGTAGCTAGCGGCCCATTCGGGAACGAGAAATTTGATTTCCCTAGGGTAAGAATGGTTTATTGATATTGAATTTGATAAATATCAATGCAATGAATTATTTCAAGACTGACTCGAATTACTTTTCTTTTATTGAATTGACCCCTATCAGAACGAAATTCACTTGATTGATACATGTACCTACCAATTCGACATAGATCCAAGATATTTCATCGAATCATGTGATGAAGAGATTCTACTTGTCCCCTGAAGCAAATTCTTAAAGAAAAAACCATTTTCGATAACTTGTTGATCCCCTCAGATTTATCGTTTGTTAATTTCCTGGCTTAGTGTGAGATGGGCATATCTCATCTTAACAACGAGTGAATCAATGAATGAAAGTGGAAGAAATGGAGTTTAACCCTTTTTCTGGCGGACAAATCATTCCCTGAAAGGATCCTATCCTTCGTATTATTTTCTATTTCTATATATAAATTTATCTATAGAAATTTATTATTATTTAATATATTTATTATTTTTATTTAAATATTAATATTTAATATAGAATATTTAATATAGTACTATCTAATATAGTAATATCGATTTATAGATTTATATAATAGATTTATTAATAGATTTCTATATAGAATGGCGCTTAGAATGAATGATTCATGAATAGAAATGACGAATCAAAAAATTCTATGGAATCATGAAAGACAGAAAGATCCGTCGGATCTAGTCATACCATTACATTATATTGACAATTAAAAAAAACTGTTCATACTATGAGCATAGTATGATGGCGGTCGGGCAAGCATGCATGCCCCCATCGTCTAGTGGTTTAGGACATCTCTCTTTCAAGGAGGCAGCGGGGATTCGACTTCCCCTGGGGGTAGGGTACTACGAAAGGAAGTTGATCATGGATTATCAATAAGCCTAGAATTGATTCTTCCTGGGTCGATGCCCGAGCGGTTAATGGGGACGGACTGTAAATTCGTTGGCAATATGTCTACGCTGGTTCAAATCCAGCTCGGCCCAATAATTCGCTGATCCACCATGAAATGATATAACCCATTTGTTTTCCAGAAATTCCTGATAAGGAGGAATAAAAAAAAAAGAAAACTTTATGATATATCCCTACTTCTTATTTGCTCTATTTATTTTTATTTGTTCCCACAAATGCGGATCTTGCTAATGATCTAGATTCATATCAGGATTTGTAAGTATAAAGTCTAAGGAAAAGAGTAAAGAAAAAAAAAGACTCTTTTTGTTCATTGAAAGATTGATTATCAATCGATTTGACAATAACGAAAGGATTAATCCATGCCGCTCTCACTAAAGTGCGTATCCATGTGGATATCAATATATCATTCGCGTCTATGTTACAACACGGCGATTCTAAATAGAAATGGTTTGAATGAAATCATAAGAATATGTATGCTATACACCTTATTTCCCTGGGATTGTAGTTCAATTGGTCAGAGCGCCGCCCTGTCAAGGCGGAAGCTGCGGGTTCGAGCCCCGTCAGTCCCGACGGATCCAATAAACACTCAATTCATCTCTCCATTTTCTGTGAAAAAGAGGACAAGGAGCAGAATTTCATTCCCAACGGAAATCCTTATTTCTTTTTTTTTTGCTTTTTCGTTTCGCATTTCTCATCAAACAAATCCGAGAATTTCCATTACTTCAACTAGTACCGATTGGTGGGAGAGAGACATATGTGGATTAGTACAATTATTGGTAGCATCATATTCAGAATTCCAAGAGATACCATACTGGGTCGGACTTTTTCGATTGTTCCCGATCCGTGTAATGGAATAGAATACCCTATGTTTCCTGGAAGCACATACACAAATGGAATTCATTTCTTGTACGCTACAAAATGAATTTAACATAGTTACCCTGATAGAATACTTTTCAGATTAAACCTATCTCTTTTTCTGGTTCCGATTGTGTGTAATTTCAGTTACTAATTTGAATTTGAAACAATTTATCTCATTCAAATTGCACACTGAACTTTTGATATATGCGTCCCAGTCCTAATCCAAGGAAAGAGGATATTAATAAAAGAAAGATCAAACAAGGATCCCGCCCCTCTTAGCAAGGGAATGAATCATTTTTTTTTTCCTTTCTAAGGTAAAGATCCCATCGAAAAAAGAACAAATTCTAAAATAGTGAATTTGATGGAATATTAGATCTTTTAGACTGGGACTCATCTTTATCACACTTCTTTGTCTTCCAAGAAAATTAGATCATTAAAAAAACGGAGTTTAGAACTTAACTCAGTCTTTTTTTACATTTTACTTCTATTGTTTGTTTGGGTTTGTAACCAATGGAAGTGGAAAAACGGTCAGATGATACTTCATCAGATAATTGTACAAGGAAGGTGGTAGGTTATAGAAAAGAAAGAAAGAATGGAAAAGAATGATAAATAAAGGAATTCTTGATTAGATTAGATCAGGAATCCAATTTTGGATTCGGTATGGATAAAAGATCCTCCTATGTTATACTATTCAATTCTCGACGATGAATCGATTTGATAGCTCAGATATTGTTATTCATGATATTGATCTGATTCAATATCATCGAGATATAATTCATCCCATTGAATTTACAGGTGAAAGATTTCTCATCTCTATGGGATTAAATCCCGAGTTATTGCGAAGTAAAAAAAACGAAACGATGAGATTATGGAAGTCAATATTCTCGCATTTATTGCTACTGCACTGTTCATTCTAGTTCCTACTGCTTTTTTACTTATCATTTACGTAAAAACAGTCAGTCAAAATGATTAATTTGAATGAAACTTGACTCCTTAGTTCTTATCAATGATTGAAGAAATAAAATCAAAAGGATTCCAATTTCGCGTCTTAAATGAAATGAGCGGACTAGAATCAGCAGTATTCTATGAGATCCGATAGTATGGTAGAAAGATTCATATATTTCTTTCTACCATACTATTTCTTACTGTTATTGTAGTGTATAAAGTTGTACTGTATAAAGATAGAGGCTTAATATAGATCAATCTAAAATATGTATCTTCATATTCATATATGTAGATATCAATTACATATATGTAATGTACATAGCACCCCAATTCTATTTCTTTGCTTCATCTATTTGATTTGTATTGATTCCAATCAAAAAATCGAGAGGCAACTCTTACGGTTCTAATTCCTAGATTTCTGATTATTTCCAATATGAATCCCGGTATCCATCGAAAGAATCAAATCAATGAAGGAAAAATGGTATAGGCATATATTAATAAAAAAAAACCAAGTAATCTTTTTTTTTGTTTTTTCGCATTCCGAAGAAGTAATTGATTGAGCCGTTGACAGATGATTCAAGGAGTTCTATGGGAACTTCTTCGGATTTCGAAAAGGAGTAGTAAACCTCATCGATTTGTAACGTTTGAACCATGATATGAAACGAGTTGATAAAGCATAAATCCAATTTATACAATAATAAAGTAAATGCGCAATATGTGACTTGCCCAAGGCAAGATCTTATTATGCGTAGTATCTCGTTGGACAATCGCTATGTCTATGTTGTTTCCCATAGAAAGTGCGTATCCACTTAATAACAGAACGACTTTCTCTCTGAACAGTAAAGTAAAGAGGGAAACAAATAAAAAGGGTCCGTTGTTCCTCGTTGTCCATATATAATTCTGGTAAGAGCCGGTTCACCAAAATAGAAAATTTAGTAAGAATTCGGTTGGAAGAAATTTCCTATCATTTGTATCCCCTTTACTTTCGAAATACGAACATGGGAATCATTGAAATATCTGTTTGATTGAAAGGGTATTATTCATATAATACATTATTCCACCAGAATCCAATGGAATTTCGAAATAAAGATATTTTTATTTAAATTTCATTACTATTTTAAAATTAATATTTTCTCAATAGTTAAAGTTAAAAACGAGAATGATTTATAAAACAATTGAGACAGTTTGATTTGATTCCTCAACTCAATTAGTAGTACCCTTAGAGTCCACTTCTTCCCCATACTACGAGTGAAAGGGAAAATGTAAAGACTACCATTAAAGCAGCCCAAGCGAGACTTACTATATCCATGTGAATTATGTCCCCTATCTCTATGAATATGAAGGAATTATTCCATTATTGCTCACTAATAATAGTGGAATCAATGGTGCAGAGTCAAAAAAAAGGGGGGGATTCTGACCCAACACTATTGATGAACCAATCCAATAAATACATCTATAACAAGTTCGTATATGATTTCTAGTAGAATCGGGAAACATTAAGCACAAGCAAAATAAAATAGGCAGTGACACCCTTGGAAAGTATCAAGGGAGTGTTACTAATGGAACATGTAGGATAATAAAACCTATTGTTTCTTTTGTTGCCCTTCATAAGTAAAAAGCATAAAAATATGGAATCAAGATAGTATCTATCACATACCTAT